GATCTTATTTGTAACAAGTAGTTTTGTTGGTTGGTTAATTGGTCAAATTTTAGTCATGAAATCCCTTGAATGGGCAGTAGTCTGCATACGGAAAAATCTGCATATTCTATCTAAATCTCAACACCTATTTAGAAAAGAGATCGCTTTTCTAAATAGAAATTTTACAAATGAGATTCTTAACTTTTTTTGTATTTTTGGGGGCCTAGTCTTTTTTATTCGTCTTCACTATTTTGGTATAAGACCCTTCCCCATTTTTCCTCAGCCACTGACCGAGCTAACAATAGAAGAAAGGTTGGAAATGGAAAGGAAAAAAAGGGAAGAAAAAAATGCAGAAAGAGAAGGGGAAGAAAGAGATGTAGAAAAAGATCCTTCTTCTTCCCCTTTAGAAAGGGGGGATTCCGACAAAGAAGTCGACTTGAAAAAGACAGACTCTGAAAAAAAGGAAAAAAAGGATCCTAAAAAAGTTGATGAAAGACCTCTTCTGGATCTTCTTTTTGATTATAAACGGTGGAATCGCCCATTTCGCTACATCCAAAATAACCGACTTGACCAAGCTGTAAGAAACGAAATGTCACAATATTTTTTTGACACACACCAAAGTGATGGAAAAGAAAGAATATCTTTTACCCTTCCGAGAAGTTTATCAACTTTTTGGAAAATGATAAAAAGAAAGATCTCCCTGTTGTCACTAGAAAAAACTCTTTCTAATGAATTGGACGATGGGTGGGTTTCTATAAACAAACAAAAAATGAATAATCTGAAAAATGATTTTGTCAATCGAATTAACAATCTAGACAAAGCAGTGGGGATACTTGAAACAAGAACTCGATTGTGTATAGAGACTAAACAAGAAAATGATGAGACTAAACAAGAAAATGATGAAGAAAATGATGAGACTAAGCAAGAATACTTGCCCAAAAAGTATGATCCTTTCTTAAATGGGCCATACCGCGGAAGAGTCAAAAAAGAGCTTTCCCCTTCCATGATTTTGATCAAAAAGTCGGAAGGGACAGTCATGCTAAATCCGCTTTATGCTATCTTTTTCTCAAATCCCAATTACCTAAATTGGGGCCAAAAGACGGATGCTTTTGAGAAAAAACCATTCGAAATTAGTGAGTTCTCAACTTTATCATCTAGTTTGAATTTAATCGATTCAGAACCTAGTTTGAATTTAATCGATTCAGAACCTAGTTTGAATTTAATCGATTCAGAACCTAGTTTGAATTTAATCGATTCAGAACCTAGTTTGAATTTAATCGATTCAGAACCTAGTTTGAATTTAATCGATTCAGAACCTAGTTTGAATTTAATCGATTCAGAACCTAGTTTGAATTTAATCGATTCAGAACAAAGAACAGAGTCTCAAAAAGATTCTATTGGAATAAAAGAAATCCGTAAAAAAGTCCCCCGATGGTCATACAGATTAGTCACCGAATTGCAACAACTGGTGGATTACCAACAAGATCCGCCGGAAGATCATGAAATTCGTTCAAGAAAGGGGGTTTACGTACCACTTTTTGATGTTGTCAAAGATTTTGAGATTATCAAAAAAAATAAAGAGACGAAGACTACAGATAAAGAGACGAAGACTGCAGATAAAGAAACTAATACTACAGATAAAGAGACGAAGACTACAGATAAAGAGACGAAGACTGCAGATAAAGAGACGAAGACTACAGATAAAGAGACGAAGACTACAGATAAAGAGACGAAGACTGCAGATAAAGAAACTAATACTACAAATAAAGAGACGAAGACTGCAGATAAAGAGACGAAGACTACAGATAAAGAGACGAAGACTGCAGATAAAGAGACGAAGACTACAGATAAAGAGACGAAGCTGCAGATAAAGAGACGAAGACTGCAGATAAAGAAACGAAGACTACAGATAAAGAGACGAAGACTGCAGATAAAGAGACGAAGACTGCAGATAAAGAGACGAAGACTGCAGATAAAGAGACGAAGACTGCAGATAAAGAGACGAAGACTACAGATAAACCCTATAAAGGCAAAATCACTGAAGAGGAATTCAATCGTCTGTTTTCGGTACGATATTCGAACCAATCCGATTTTCGGCAAGGCTTAATCAAAGCCTCTATGCGAGCTCAAAGGCGTAAAATAGTTATTGAGGAACTGTTTCAAGCAAATGTGCAGTCCCCTCTTTTTTTTGACAGGAAAAAAACCTTTTTTTCTTTTGCTATCGCTCAACTGAAACGAATTTTTAGAAATTGGGCAGCGGGAAAAGGGTTCAGGATTTTAGAGTCTACAGACGAACAAACAAAAATTTTAGAGTCTACAGACGAACAAACAAAAATTTTAGAGTCTACAGGCGAACAAACAAAAATTTTAGAGTCTACAGACGAACAAACAAAAAGAGAAGAAAAAAAGAAAAAAAAGGAAAAAGAGGAAAAAGAACGATTAGAGATAGGAGAACTCTGGGATACTATTCCAAATGCCCAAGTAATAAGGTGTTTGATATTAATAACCCAATCATTTCTTAGAAAAAATATTCTATTACCTTCATTGATAATCGGCAAAAATATTGGACGTATGCTATTATTGCAAATTCCTGAATTGTTTGAAGATTTAGAGGAATGGAATAGAGAAGTACATATTATTTGTACTTATAGTGGTCTTCCGTTATCCGAAACAAAATTTCCGGAAAATTGGGCGACAGAAGGTATTCAGATCAAAATTGTATTTCCTTTCCATCTGCAACCTTGGCACAGACCTAAACCGCTAACTTCTCGTGATAACTTTTGTTTTTTAACAGTTTGGGGAAGGGAAACAGCACAGCCTTTCGGTCCTCCCCGAAAAATACCTTCCTTTTTTAAGCCCGTTTTGAAGGAACTCGAAAAAAAAATTAGAAAATATAAAACAGCTCAAAGCGTTTTAAAAATCAAATTATTTCAAAAAGTTTCAAAAGAAAGTGGAATGAAAAAAGAAAAAGATTCTAGAATCAGCAACCAGATAATTAATGAATCTTTTAGTCAAAGTGAAAAAATTGAAATTCCAGATTGGACAAATTCTTCACTGATAGAAACCAAAATGCAGGCTATAACTGATAGAACAAGTACAATTAAAAATCAAATAGAAAGAATTAACCAAGAGAAAAAAAAAGTAACTCTAGAACTAGATATGAATCCTTACAAAAAAAATGATAGATTGGAGTTGTCAAAAAAGATTTGGCAAATAGTAAAAATAACAAACAATCGATTAATATGTAAATTTCATTATTTTCTCAAATTTTTCATTCAAATAATATATAACGATATTTTTTTATATACTATTAATAGTCGCCGACTTAAGACACAACTTTTTGTTGAATCAACAAAAAATTTTATCGATAAATACATTTCCAAGAATGAAACCAATCAAAAAAGAATTCATAAAAAAACTAAAAATACAATTCACTTTATTTCAAATAGAATAAATAAGAATAGTTGTGAGAAAAATTCAGATATTTCTTGTGATTTATCCCACTTGTCACAAGCATATGTATTTTACAAAATATCGCAAACCGGGGTTTTTAACTTGTGTCAATTAAGATCCGTTCTTCAACATCATGGAACGTCTTTATTCCTTAAAACTAAAATAAAGGACTCCTTGCGAACACAAGGAATATCTCAGTCTGAAGTAATACATAATAAACTTCATCGGTCTAGAACGAGTCAATGGAAAAATTGGTTAAAGGGGAATTCTCAATACGATTTCTCTCAGGTTATCTGGTCTAGCTTAATGTCACAAAGAAAAACATGGCGAAATAGGGTGAATCGTAGGTCTAAAAAAAAATATTTCAACAAATGGAATTCATGTGGAAAAGACCGATTAAGTCATTACAAGAAACAAAAAGGTCCTAACTCATTATTGAATCCAAAAAATCATTTTCAAAAATGCTATAGATATGATCTTTTATCATATAAATCCATTAATTATGAAAACTCAGTTATTTATAGATCAACCCCTCAAGGAATTAAAAGGCAAGCAATTTCTTATAATTACAACATGTCACAATCCTTGTTTGCGATACCGAGAAGGATACTTTTCAATAATTTGATAGGAAGAATGGAAAGGCTCGATATTCCATATAAAGAAAAAAATCTCGATAGAAAATATTTGAATTGGGAAAATATCCATTTTTCACTTACAAAAAAAGTGGATATTGAGTCCTGGGTCGCGGTCAATCCGAACAGTAATCAAAAGACTACAAATGGGACTAATAATTATCAATTAATTGATCAAATTGATCAAAATGATCAAATTGATCAAAAAAATGATCAAATTAAAAAAGACCTTTTTTATCTTCCGATTAATCAAAATCCAGAAAGCAATTCACCCAATTCTCCAAATTCTTTTTTTGATTGGATGGGACTGAATGAACAAATACTAAATCGTCCCTTCTCGATGATGGAATTTTGGTTCTTCCCAGAATTTGTGCATCTTTTTCATGTATATAAAATGAAACCATGGAGTATACCAAGCAAATTACTTCTTTTAAATTTGAATCAAAGTGAGACTAATGAGGAGGATCAAAGTCAGACGAAGGGTCCAGATGAAAGTCAGACGAAGGGTCCAGATGAAAGTCAGACGAAGGGTCCTGATGAAAGTCAGACGAAGGGTCCTGATGAAAGTCAGACGAAGGGTCCTGATGAAAGTCAGACGAAGGGTCCTGATGAAAGTCAGACGAAGGGTCCTGATCAAAACATCGCCGAAACCCAAAAAGATCTTGGAAAAGATTCCACGAAATCAGACATGGAAAAAGATACAAAGCAAGAAGAAACAGAAGAAGAACTACCTTTATGGATAAGAGAGGTAAACAAGTGTTTCCTTTTTCAATTCAGATTCTATGACATTTTGGATCAAAACCGTTTCAAAAATCTCCAGACATATTGTCTGCTGTTGAGACTGATCCATCCAAGAAAAATGACTCTATCGTGTATTCGAAGGAGACGATTGAATTTGAGTATAATGCCGCCGAAGATTCAGAAAAATTTCCATGCTTCAGAATTGGCCAAAAAGATGCGATTTTTTATCGACTCCCTTCCACTGTCTGTAAAAAACAATGGGGAATTTCTTATGTATCAAACCGTAGGTATTTCCTTGGTTCATAAGAGTAAACACCAAACTAATCAAGAATACCGAAAAGAGACAATTAGAGAGCAAAATCATTTTGATGCGCTTGTTCTTGAAAATATTTTATCGTCTAGACGTCGTAGAGAATTGAGAATTCTAATTTGTTTCAATTCAAACAATTGGAATGGCGTGGATACAAATTCTGTATTTTGCAACGAAAACAGGGGAAAAAACTGTAGTCAATTTTGGGATGAAAGGAACCTTGGTGATAAGGAGAAAAATGAATTAATTCAATTAAAGTTTTTTCTTTGGCCCAATTATCGATTGGAAGATTTAGCTTGTATGAATCGTTATTGGTTTGACACTAATAATGGCAGTCGTTTCGGTATCTTAAGGATACATATGTATCTACCATTGAGAATTCGTTGATAGTACTAGTGGATAGGAATACTATATACCCAGCTAGAGGGTATATAGTATACCCTCTAGCTGGGTATATCACAAAAATTACCAAACGCACACACCTCAATAACAGGAAAAAATACAATATATTTCTTACTTTTTTGATTAGTAGACCTTCGAGAAAGACTTTAGCAACTTAGTATCTTTAATTCGGACAGGAGGAAGAATATGATAAATTTAATTCGCACAAGAGGAAGAATATGATAAATTTAATTCGCACAGTGAGGAAGAATATGATAAACAATTGTGGATTCCCGTCTCGTTCGGTGGTTTTTTCTTGGTTTTTTTTTATGGGGTTAGATCTATCTATGCAAGCCCTACGATCCATGATTTTTTATCTATCTACGAGTAATAGGATAAACAACACTTCTCATCGCATGCTTTTTCGTTTTTTTTGTCTTTTTTCTATTTATAAGAGGATGGGCTTCTATTCTTTTTGGCCAGCCATTATATGGATCATTATTTATCGATCTAGGTGGATGACTTTCTACGAAATCTATTCAGTCTTGGAAACTCTTACATTGACGGCTGTGTATGCATCTACGTGGATAGCTCTCAAGATATTCTATTCGGCCCTCATATTCTTGTACAGTATTCGGGTGAGTCTATTTATCGTATCTGGGAACATTGCCAATCAATGTCTTTCGTTGTTCCAATTAAGTATGCGTTTGATCAAGAAATATCTAGGGCCATCGCCAGATGGTTTGGTCGATATCTCGCTTATTATCTATAAAATAGTCTTTTTAGCGTATGCATTGATAAGAGGAATCAAATATGTCTTTTTACTCAGAAAAAAAACATTTTTTATCTATTTAGTTCGATGCATTTCCTATTTAAGAGTCGCCAGTTCCTATTTAAGAGTCGCCCAGTTCATTTTTCTTGTTTTTCGGATATATTTTGCGATTTATTCAACATTTGATACAGGAGACGAGCCGTTTATGATTAGGATCACGGTTCCGATTTTAGTAGTTTTTTTTTTTGTTCTCTCTTTTTTCAAATAGATTTGATTAGTTTATAGGAGAATTCGGAATTCAATTCTGAAAAAACCGAGGAATTAAATTAAAAGGGACGGTAGAGAGATTCAAAAAATCTCTACCGTCCCTTTAAGGATTTAAGGATAAGGATTGGATAACGAAGGATAACGATGGATTGGATAATGAATGTGTCAATTTGGGTAAACCAAGGAAATGGAAATAAAGACCCATAAAAAAAAGAAATAGACGAACAGATAAGAAGAAATTCTGGAAAACCCTAAATATTTTATTCCTTCGGCAACAAGAAAACTAAAAAAACCAACACCATTCACTTTTGTGTCAATTATTCGTAAATCAAAAAAATGACTGAAGTAAGCTAATCTTCGTACTTGGTAAACAATAAATTTTTTATAAAAAGTATCTATATAAGCACGACTAGCAGACCAGTCATATATGACAGTGACTATTTTGTCACGAAGAACTCTCTTAGGACTTTTTTGATGAAACGAATTAATTAAGTGAAAACTATTGAAAGAAGAATAGGTTGGTTTATAGAATAAACATGCTATCAAAATTCCGTAATAGGCAATCGCGACAGAAGTAGCCGCATTTTTGAAAAACTCGAGTAAATCTGTTGAATTAGTCTCATGAAGAAGATAAATAGAGGGGTGTAACCATTGGGCTAAAATATCTAGATTGAAACCAATCTCTCTAGGAATGCCTAGGAAACCCATTAGCAAAGTAAATAAACACAATATACATATTGGAAATAACATAGTATTGTCTGATTCATAAGGATAAGAAGGATAAGAAATTTGGGGTTGATTCTCTGCCATCTGTAAAACGGGAAAATTTCTATTAATTTCTTTTGAAGCCTTTTTGCCCCATAGAGAAATGGAATCGGGGGAGTTATCTTTTTTTGCACTGTAATTTTGCAAACGAACGCTTAAATGTCCTTCAAAAGTAAGTAAATAAATCCGAAACATATAAAATGCGGTTAATCCCGCTGTGGCCCAAGCTATTAAGGCCACAATCGGGGAATAAAGCCAGCTATCATGAAGAATTTCATCTTTGGACCAAAAACAAGCAAGAGGCGGAATACCACAAAGGGAAAGTGTACCTAATAAAAAAGCACCCTTGGTAATGGGTACGTATTTTGTTAAACCACCCATAAGAACCATATTCTGACTTTTGTCTGGAGAATAACCAACAATAGTTTCCATTGAATGAATAACAGATCCAGATCCTAAAAATAATAATGCCTTGGAATAAGCATGAGTAATCAAATGAAATAAAGCGTTTCGATAAGACCCCATACCTAGAGCTAACATCATATAACCCAATTGAGACATTGTAGAATAAGCTAAGCATCTCTTAATGTCTTGTTGAGCAATGGCTAAAGTAGCCCCTAATAAAACGGTAATTATTCCTATCAAGGAGATGAAAGACATTATATAGGGTATAACTATAAAAAGGGGAAGAAGCCGAGCTACAAGAAAAATTCCCGCTGCTACCATAGTAGCAGCATGGATAAGAGCTGAAATTGGAGTGGGGCCCTCCATGGCATCCGGTAACCAGATATGAAGGGGAAATTGCGCTGATTTCGCAATTGCACCGACAAATAATAGCGCAGCGCATAAAGTAAGAAATAAAAAATTGACCTGATTGCTCGAAATCAAGTTATTTACTATTTCGAATAACTCCCGAAATTCGAAACTGCCGGTTATCCAATAACAACCTAAAATTCCTAATAATAAACCAAAATCCCCTACACGATTAGTTACAAAGGCTTTTTGGCAAGCATTTGCCGCACCGGGTCGTGTAAACCAAAACCCTATTAATAAATAGGAACATAGTCCAACCAATTCCCAAAAAATATAAATTTGTATCAAATTAGAACTAGTAACTAATCCCAACATGGTAACACTGAAAAAACTCATATAAGCAAAAAATCTCAAATATCCTCGATCATGAGCCATATAACTATCACTATAAAAAAGAACCAGAATTCCAACGGTAGTGATTAATATTGACATAATAGAAGTTAGGGGGTCGATATAGTAACCAAATTCTAAAGAAAAATCATTATTTAGTATCCAAGACCATACATATTGATAGATAGAACCATTATTTATTTGCTCAATCGATAAATAGATTGAAAATGCCATGACTATGCTTAACAATAAAATACTCTGAAAAGACCACATACGACGAATATTTTTTGTTACCATTGGAAAAAGAAGAAGTCCTGCTCCTATTAAAAAAGGAACTGGAAGGGGAACAAAAGGTAAGATCCACGCATATTGATATGTTTGTTCCATAAACATTTTCATTTTAGTTTTAATTAATTATTTCCCATTCACTCGATTTGACCTTTTTTGAAATTTGAAAAGAGTTAATCAAAAATGAAAATTATGCACTAACTGAAACCAAACTGACAACTACAATAAACTTTATTGAATTTTTTGTAGTGTAACTGATTCTTAGTTAACAACTTGAAATTAGTCAAATCAATAAGTTCCAATTAGTCAAATGATTTGAAATAGATAAATTAGGAGTTTCCCTTGACTTTTCAAAGATAAATTGGACATATTTTTCTTTTTATCTGAGGTGAAAAGATTAGAGCTTGGAATTTCATTAAGCAACAGTATGGTTCTTATCTTTAATCTTTCAATTACATGTAGAATGATGAAACTAAATAGACAGACATAGAAATAAAGCGCCTTTTTCATTTTTTTTTTTCATTAGAATTATAAGATGAAGTTCAACCCATTCGATTTCTACAACAAGCCAATTCTCTACTATCGAGTTCATTTGATCAATAATGCGAACTAAAATAAAGGTTCAATCAAAACTAATCGTTTTTACCAAGACTCTCTGCAATTTTGAGAATAAGAATATTAGTAGTAAAAAAATATAGTATAGTAAACGAGTCATTTTGAACAATTTGAACAATAAATGTCTTTCACATCCAACTATAACTAAGTAATTTCTTCATTTTTAAATGGCAGTTCCAAAAAAACGTATTTCGAAAGCAAAAAAGCATATTCGTAAAAATACTTGGAAAAGGAAGATCTTTTGGGCAGCATTAAAAGCTTTTTCGTTAGGAAAATGCCTTTCCAGTGGTAATTCTAAGAGTTTTAGAGTGAAGAATTTGACTGATCCATCTCCTTTCTTATGACTTGACTATTTTATGTATGATTAGATATAATATTTTATGTATGATTGGATATAATTTAGATAATAATAGGTAACAATTTTATATAATGATTTTATATAATGATTTTCTATAATGATAGATAACAATTTTATGATATTTTGTATAGTATAAGATATTATGTCTAGAAAACCGGAGGTAGAATGTCAAACTATTCCAAGTTCGTTTTTGTTGTCTTGCTTTCAATCCACGTCTATATGAAGTTTCGTGGATTCTAATAAAAATTGAAATCTTTTTTTTCAGTTTTTTTTTTTCTTTTGAATTCGGACCCGCTCCGGTTACTGGATAGTTTTATCCGTAACCGGAGTTTAATCCCGGGCGAGTGCAAATAAGTGTCAAATCTAAGTTAAATAACACGAAGGCTCTAAACTAAAATAAGGAACCTTCAAAGTCGTATTTGAACAAATTTTTATGTATCAAATCGAACCGTTAGTAAAAAATACTGTATTGAAGTTCCTTTTCCAATCTCGACGATTGCTTATTCCTAGCTTATAATTAGACTATTATGGGTACACGACAGACCGCCGCTATGGTGAAATTGGTAGACACGCTGCTCTTAGGAAGCAGTGCTAGCGCATCTCGGTTCGAGTCCGAGTAGCGGCATACCTTCTTCTAAAAAAATAAAAAATATCTTATAATCTTATTAAAGAATTCAATTCCCAATTTCCTTTTTTAATTTAGTCCTATGTAATTGGGGTTAGACTCTTCTTTGTTTAAGCTTTTTTATGATATTTTCAACCTTAGAGCATATATTAACTCATATTTGCCTTTCGATCGTTTCAATTTTAATTACAATTCATTTGATAATATTTTTAGTTGACGAAATTGTAAAACTATATGATTCATCACAAAAAGGCATGTTAGTCAATTTTTTCTGTATAACAGGATTATTAACTACTCATTGGATTTCTTCGAGACATTTCCCACTAAGTGATTTATATGAATCATTCATTTTCCTTTCATGGAGTTTTGCTCTAATTCATAACATTCCGTATTTCACAAAAAATACGAAATTTTTAAGCACAATAACCAGCCCAAGCGCTATTTTTATCCAGGGTTTTGCTACTTCAGGTCTTTTAACAGAAAGACCTCAATCTTTAATATTAGTACCCGCTCTTAAATCCGAGTGGTTAATCATGCACGTAAGTATGATGATATTGGGCTATGCTGCCCTTTTATGTGGATCTTTATTATCAGTAGCACTTCTGGCCATTACATTTCGAAAAGAAGGAAATCCTTTTTCGAAGAAGAATGATTTTTTAAACGAGTCATTTTTCTTTAATGTTTTTCAAAAGACTTCTTTTTTTTCTGCTAAGAATTATTATAGGACCCAATTAATTCAACAATTGGATTATTGGAGTTATCGGGGTATTAGTCTAGGATTTCTCTTTTTAACTATAGGAATACTTTCGGGAGCAGTGTGGGCTAACGAAGCGTGGGGATCATATTGGAGTTGGGACCCAAAAGAAACTTGGGCATTTATTACTTGGATGGTATTTGCAATTTATTTACATACTCGAACAAATACAAATTTGCAGGGTGCGAATTCTGCAATTGTGGCATCTATAGGCTTTCTTATAATTTGGATATGCTATTTTGGAGTCAATCTAGTAGGAATAGGTCTACATAGTTATGGTTCATTTCCATCAAAGTACAATTGATGTTCCTACAAATATAATTGAAAAGGGTTCAGCATAAAAAATAGAACTAAAAAAAGAATAATTATTATTATCAAAGAATAAAATTCTAAACAATCAAACTTTGTGTGAACTAGCACGCGCAGCGTGTGAATCAAATATTCTATTGATTCACACGGGTACGCGAGTGGTTCAATTTTTTTTTTTAACTTAAGAGAAGAAAAAACCTTGCTTTCTACAACGAACAAACTTTTGAAAACATAGGTGTTTTCTTTATCAAACTTGTCGATAAAAAAAATTAGATAGAATAACTTCGACCTTGTCAACTGATAGTGAAAGAACAAAATCGGGGTACATCCCAAGACCTATTACGGGTAACAAAATGGAGATACAAAGAAATAACTCTCGCGGTCCAGAATCAAAAAAAGAAGAGTTTGGAGCATTAAATAGCTTGTATCCATAGAACATCTGGCGTGACATAGATAATGAATAAATAGGAGTTAATATCATTCCAATTGTCATTACAAAAGAAATTAGTATTTTTGACAGTAAAAGATATTTTTTGCCACTAATTATTCCAAAAAATACTAGCAATTCGGCAACAAAACCACTCATACCTGGTAATGCAAGGGAAGCCATTGAAAAGCTACTGAACATCGTGAATAATTTTGGCATTTGAATAGCTATTCCACCCATTTCGTCAAGATAAACAAGCCGTATTCTATCATAAGTCGTTCCCGCCAAGAAAAAAAGTGCAGCACCAATAAATCCATGAGAAATTATTTGTAAAATAGCTCCATTAAGTCCCGTATCCGTTATAGAACCAATTCCTATAATAATAAAACCCATATGAGATACAGAGGAATAAGCTATTCGTTTTTTTAAATTCCGTTGTCCAAAAGATGTTAAAGAAGCATAGATTATTTGTATTGTGCCGACTATAACCAAGTAGGGAGAAAATTTAGAATGGGCGTGCGGTAATAATTCCATATTGATTCGAATCAATCCATATGCTCCCATTTTTAATAAGATTCCAGCTAGAAGCATACAAGTACTGTAATGTGCTTCTCCGTGAGTATCGGGTAACCATGTATGTACGGGTAAAATCGGTGATTTGACAGCAAAAGCAATAAAAAATCCAATATAGAATATTATTTCTAAAGGCGCGGGGTATGACTGATTTACTAATGTTTCAAAATTTAATGTTGGTTCATTCGAACCATAAAAAGTAAGACCCAAAACTCCCATTAATAGAAAAATGGAACCCCCTGCTGTATACAAAATAAATTTTGTAGCTGAGTATAGACGTTTTTTCCCCCCCCACATGGATAGAAGTAGATAAACGGGAATTAATTCTAATTCCCACATGATGAAAAAAAGTAAAAGGTCCTGAGAAGCAAATGATCCTATTTGACCACTATACATTGCTAACATGAGGAAATGGAAGAATCTAGAATCGCGAGTAACTGGCCGGGCCGCTAAAGTAGCTAAAGTAGTTATAAATCCTGTCAATAAAATAGGACCTACAGAAAGTCCATCTATTCCCAATCTCCAATGGAAATCAAACAAATTGATCCATTTATAAGTCTCTACTAGTTGGATTAATGGATCATCCGCCTGGAAATGATAACAAAATGCATAAGTCGTTATAAGGAATTCTAAAATACATATACACAGTGTATACCACCTGATGACCCTATTTCCTTTATGGGGAAGAAAGAAAATGATGGAACCCGCAAATATTGGAAAAACAACAATTATTGTTAACCAAGGAAAAAAATTCGTGGTAAAGACAAGATACACTTGGATTACAAAACCCGTACTCAAAAAGAAAAAAATTTTGAGCACAGGTTTTCAGTAAAAAAAAATGAAATGATTCCTGTAAAGTTTTCTGCAACATATCAATAAGCTAGACCCATACTGCGAGTTGTTTCGTGCCATAAATAAACTCGGACACTCAAGAAATCTGTTGGACAAGCGGATTCGCATCTCTTACAACCAACACAGTCCTCTGTTCTTGGAGCCGAAGCAATTTGTTTAGCCTTACATCCGTCCCATGGTATCATTTCTAATACATCGGTAGGGCAGGCTCGGACACATTGAGTACATCCTATACATGTATCATAAATCTTTACGGAATGTGACATTGGATCTATACATTTCTGAGCGTGATAAATTTTCGATCTAGTAACCTTATAAACGAATAATTTTTTTAGATACCAGATGAATCAATGAGTTATCAGAATTTTTCTAATCAATATACTTCTGAGTTGGTTTAGAAAAGAGGGCTAAAATACTTTGATTTCTTTTGGTTTTGCAAACAGAATCATACCTTAATCGAGCAAACGTGCTAATTCTAATCAAATTAGCAACATGAAATATTAGAATTTATATGATGAACACTAATTATTCAACAAATTTGATTGGTCGATACGAGTTGATTTTCTGTTACGATAAATTGCAGAAACAATAGCTAGCCCAATAGCTGCTTCAGCAGCTGCAATAGCTATAATAAAAATTGAGAAAATGTCTCCCTTTAATTGACGATTATCAAAAAAATACGAAAATGTTACCAAATTCATATTCACTGCATTAAGTATAAGTTCAAGACACATAAGGGCTCTAACCAAATTTCGACTTGTGATCAATCCATAGATACCGATAGAAAATAAATAGGCACTCAACACAAGGGCATGTTCGAGCATCATTAAAAAACTCCTTATTAATCTTCACTTGTTTCAATATGCAACAACATAGTCGAGTGACTACCATAATAAAAAATATAGAACATCAAAATCTATTGTTAATAGATTGAGTTCATGATATAGATTTTCGATTTTCTATTTATACATACAGTATACAGAAAAAAAAAAAAAAAAGAATTGCAGGAAAATGAATGGAATAAAAGTTTGATTTGAATTCTTTTCAAATTTGAAGATCAATTTTTTATTGACGAGCTACAAAAATTGCACCTATTAGAGCAACTAAAAGAATTATTGAAATGAGTTCAAATGGAAGAAAAAAATCTGTTGATAAATGAATTCCAATTTGTTGACTATTGCTTATCAAATCTTGCTCTATAATTTGGTTCGATCGTGTACTCCAAATAATACCGTACCATGACGTATCTAGGATAGTCGAAATTAGGGAAATAGAAAGACTTATACAAAGTAGTGAAGTAATGCCATCTCCAATGGTCCAAAGAGAAAAATTGTTGTAATAGTCTGAACCATTCAAGAACATCACAGCAAAAAGAATTAAAACATTTATAGCTCCTACATAAATGAGTAGCTGTGCAGCCGCTACAAAATAGGAGTTAGATAGAATATAGAATAACGATATACAAACAAGAACCAATCCCAAGGAAAAGGCCGAATAAATTGGATTGGGAAATAATACTACTCCTATACCACCTAATATAAGACCTGATCCTAGAAAAACTAAAATAAAATCATGTATTAGTCCAGGTAAATCCATTTTTTATAAATTCTAAAAAAATATAAATCGAAGAATTTCATGATTTTATTGACCTGACCAGGAAAAAGAAATTTTTTATATCTCATTCTTTATTGATTGAAAGACGAGTGTCTATTTTGATATATTTATTTGATTATTCTAGTTACTAGAACGATAATTTAATATTTTTCTAGCTAACTTAAGCTACGAGTCTCACTAACCAATCAATAGGGTGAATTGACCAAGCAAAAGAATGATATTCTTTTCGACCCAAACTCAGCTTAGTAATTAGGAATTTTTTTTTGAATCAAGAGTTTATTCATTTTTGATTTGAGGTAAATTCGAAATTGTTCGAATTGTATAATCATCAATTACTGACATTGGTAATCGACCCAACGAAATTTGATTATAATTCAATTCATGCCGATCATAAGTAGAAAGTTCATATTCTTCAGTCATTGATAAACAATTTGTTGGACAATATTCAACACAATTACCGCAAAATATACAGAGTCCAAAATCAATACTGTAATTAAGCAATCGTTTTTTGCGAATATCTGTTTCCAATTCCCAATCAACAACAGGTAAATCTATAGGACATACACGAACACATACTTCACAAGCAATGCATTTATCAAATTCAAAATGGATTCGGCCTCGAAAGCGTTCCGGTGTGATCAATTTTTCATAGGGATATTGAATAGTTACAGGTAAACGATTTGCATGGGACAGGGTAATCAAGAAACCTTGACCGATATACCTGGCCGCTCGTATTGTTTGGTGACCATAATTCATCAGTTCAGTTACCATAGGGAACATATCGTGAATATCTATAAAAAATTTTATGCTTGTTTCTTTCTCTTGTTTAAGATAAGTCATCAATATAGAACATTGTAGTCTTTTATAGTGAAAGAAGTTGAGATGAAGTTGTTAATAATAGATTACCTAGAGAAATGGGTAAAAGAAATTTCCACCCAAGATTTAACAGTTGGTCCATTCTCAGCCTTGGTAAAGTCCATCTTGTTGAAATAGAAATGAACAAAAACAAAAAAGTTTTAGATAATGTAATAACGATACTAACTATTATTCCAAAGACTTTACCCTTTTTAGTTAGGTCAAAAAACTTAGGTACAAATATGTATGGAATAGAAAGATTCCAACCCCCTAAGTAAAGAACTGTTACCAATAAAGAAGAAATTAGTAGATTCAGATATGAAGCAATGTAAAATAAACCAAATTTGATGCCTGAATATTCGGTTTGATACCCCGCTACTAATTCTTCTTCTGCTTCTGGTAAATCAAAAGGTAATCGCTCACACTCGGCTAGAGAAGAAATTAGAAATATCATAAACCCTATTGGTTGACGCCATAAATGCCATCCCCAAAAACCATATTTTGACTGCGCTTCAACTATATCAACTGTACTTAAACTGTTAGATAATCATAGTCCATGATAACAGTAATGTAATCATCGCTATTCCAGAACCGTACATGAGATTTTCACCTCATACGGCTCCTCAGAAGTCATAAATAAATCTAAGGACTCTTTCATATTATTTATCTTCATATAGTTGTCAGATAGATTCAAAATCTATTGTAACAAAATCTATTCTAAGGTCCCGAATTATACCAATTGAATTCTGTCTGCTATATAAATAATAAATAATATATAAATAATAAATAATATAAGAAATAATATAAATAAAAATAATATAACTATAATAATATAAATAAATAATAATAATATAAATAAATAAATAAATAATAATAATATAAATAAATAAATAACTATCTATATAAAAATAACTATATAAAATAAATAACTATATAAATAATAAATAAATAAATGCTTCGGAATTGATCTCAATCTTTTAAGAATTTTCATTGCTCTTTGTTGATTAAGAACTTCATCTTTTAATAAAAGAAAAAATGTGTTTTGTTTATAGCAATATGACATAGACATTTCAACCTCTCAAATTCTTCAATTATGAAAAAGAATTAGGCATTCCATTTGTTCATGAATCGTGATAAAGATTTTCTCTTTATAACTATAACTAAAAAAAAAACTTCAAAATAAAAAAATAAAGAGATAAAATCTATCGGCAGAGGAAAGAAAAAATATCACCTTTTTTCTTATTTCGTTCCTATTCTCCTTTCTCAAAAAAAGGGGCTTGGCCTAAAGTTAAAGATTACTTCGTTCTTGATAGTTATTTTATTAATCGGTGAATAGGAGGATACTCTGGATCGGGATCGTGGGGAGTACTTCTTAATCATTTCTACTAATTTAAAGTCCCAATTTGAATTCCTTCTATGTAGAGAAATATCCTATTCGATAACTTACAAAATCTCCATTACAAATCCTTTGTGTATCTTGGTCTTCCTACCCATTCATCCGTTTTAAAAATCTCCTGTTCTGGAAATCCTTCTAGGTTTATAGATAATCAAAACTCTAGACAGTTGATCTTTGAAACCCGCTTCCGGCTATGATGACGAATCCACCAAACTTGGGGGTTATTTTACTTTCGTTTTTATGTTTGCATTTTTAACTTTATTCTTGTACATATGAAATGAGACTCAATCCTTTTACTGCAAAATTCGAAGCTGTTTTCTTTCACTCATATAACTATCTAGTTTGCTTCATGAACCCCAATAACAATAAGATGAAATAGAAAGAAAAAGAGAAAAGCAGAAATCAAAGTAAAGTTAATCTAATTTCTAAATTAGAAATAAGAGAAAAGAAATAAGAAAATAGAACAAATATATATTTCTAGTTTAAACTTTTGAAGTTTTTTTGTTTGCTTTATTCCTAGCAAAAAAAGAACTTGGAGAAACATAGTTTTTCTACCTCGCTAAGCACTGGGGAAAAATTCTAATAAAATCATTGGGGGTGGAAGTAAAAACTACAAAAACGCATAGAGCTTTTTTATACCTCATCGAATCACACGTAGAGAAATTGATAATACACATAGAGCTAAGGGTATTTCATAACTAATTGATTGAGCAGCTGCTCGTAGACCACCTAAAAAGGAATATTTATTATTTGATCCATATCCGGACATAAGAAGTCCAACGGGAGCAATACTTGAAGCGGCGATCCAGAAAAAAACCCCAATACTAAGATCGGCTAAAACAAGCTTATAACCAAAAGGAATTACTAAATAACTTAGAAAAACAGATATGACTGCTATAGATGGTCCGATACTGAATAAGCGAGTATCCCCTCGAGATGGAAGAAGACTTTCTTTCAAAAGGAGTTTTATACCATCTGCTAAAGCTTGAAGAAGTCCTAAAGGCCCCGCATATTCGGGTCCAATACGTTGTTGTATTCCTGCGGATATTTGCCTTTCTAACCAAACAATTACTAGGACACCCATTGTGATTCCTAATACAATAGTCAAAATAGGGGCAAGTATCCATATGATCCCATAGACCTCTTTTCCGGATTCCAATCCGGAAAAGGAATGGATAGCCTGGATTTTTGTTGTATCAATTATCATTTCAACGATCAACTTCCCCCATAATGATATCTATGCTACCTAGTATCGTCATAATATCAGCCAATTTCATTTTTTTAACTAACTGAGGAAGAATTTGCAAATTGATAAAACCGGGTGGGCGAATTTTCCATCTCCAAGGAAAAACGCTCCGATCCCCTATCAGAAAAATTCCCAACTCGCCCTTTGGAGCTTCGACTCTAACATAAAGTTCTTGCTTCGATAATTCAAAAATCGGAGAGGTTTTTTTAGCAATGAAGCGATATTCAAAATCATCCCATTGGGGATCTTTTACTCTATCAAAACGTCGGATTTCTAAGTTTTCAAAAGGTCCTCCCGGAATTGCTTCCAGAGCCTGTTGAACAATTTTTATGGATTCTTCCATTTCACCGATTCTTACTAAATAACGAGCCAAAGAATCCCCTTCTTTTTGCCATTGAACTTCCCAAGCAAATTCGTCGTAACACTCATACTGATCGATTTTACGAAGATCCCATTCTAGTCCGGAAGCTCGTAGCATTGGTCCGGATAAACCCCAATTTAGTGCCTCTTCTGCCCCAAGAGTGCCTATGCCTTCAACTCGTTCTAAAAAAATGGGATTCTGTGTAATAAGTTTTTGATATTCAGCAACTCCTTTTAAAAAATAATTGCAAAAATCTAAACATTTATCGATCCAGCCATGGGGTAGATCAGCAGCTATTCCCCCGATACGAAAAAAATTATGCATCATTCGCATACCGGTGGCAGCTTCGAAGAGGTCATATATCAACTCTCTTTCTCGAAAAATATAGAAGAAGGGGGTTTGCGCGCCAATATCCGCCATAAAAGGACCAAGCCATAACAAATGGGAAGCTATACGACTTAACTCTAACATAATGACTCTGATATAGCTAGCTCTTTTAGGTATTTGAATATTACCCAATCGTTCGGGTCCATTTACGGTTATTGCTTCTGTAAACATAGTAGCTAAATAATCCCAACGTGTGACATAGGGCAAATATTGTATAATTGTTCGGTTTTCCGCAATTTTCTCCATTCCTCTGTGTAAATAACCCAATATTGGCTCGCAGTCAATAACATCTTCACCATCTAGAGTAAGGATGAGTCGAAGAACACCATGCATTGATGGGTGGTGAGGCCCCATATTGACGATCATGAGATCTTTTCTTGTAGCTGATGCAATCATAAATTACGATCGGTTCTTCCATGTCATTCTTCCATGAATTGCTGAATGTGAAAAGGGGTTCATCAAAATTGAAACGAATCAATTTAAACCAAATGACTCCTTAAATTAAAAGTTAATTACTTTTTGTTTCTCGAATATCCAATTTCTGAATTAATTCTTTATAACGTACTTGATTTTTTTTTGACAAATAAGCTAGTAGCCGTTGACGTTTTCCCAAAATTTTACGCAAACCTTTCTGAGATGAATAGTCTTTTTTGTGCAATTTTAAATGCGAGGTAAGTCTTCGTATTTTATTGGTCAAATTCAATATTTGAAATTCAACGGACCCCCTGTTTCCTTTGTTTTCTTCTTGCGAAATAACTGAAATGAATAAGTTTTTTATCATAAAAGAATTTATCCCCCTTCCTTGATATGGATTTTCATGAATTTTACGGATTAATAAAAATAATGCCAACAATTTGAATTCTAGGAATTCTAATTCATATAGAATTCTACAACTATTAAGTTAAGGACAATTTCAATATGTATACAAATGTATACAATATATATATTATATAATTATTTAATTAAATACAAGCAAGGAATAATAATACTAAAATAAATAAAAATAAATATAAATAAATAAAATAAATATAAATAAATAAAAATAAATATACTTCATATCCTTGGAATATGGCTAGAGTTCTGCGAATTAAGTCTACTACATATCGCCTCACTCGGGCTGTGAAAAAAATTAATTTCAATAGTATGATCCAGATATTCAAAAAATCATCTCCAGATGATCATAGATATGCCTTTATCAAAACAAACCACTTTATTAGAAGGAAGAACTGGATCAACCAAGCAACCCTCATATAGATAAAGTATAATCAATCGAAGCGTTCGAAAAATTTGAGCCATGTTGGCACCTCCCATATTGTGTACTAAATATTTTTTGTTGTAAAATACCGATGCATAGTTACTGCATTATATGCATCATATCAGATTTAGGGTTTTCCAGAATTTCTTCTTATCTGTTCGTCTATTTCTTTTTTTTATGGGTCTTTATTTCCATTTCCTTGGTTTACCCAAATTGACACATTCATTATCCAATCCATCGTTATCCTTCGTTATCCAATCCTTATCCTTAAATCCTTAAAGGGACGGTAGAGATTTTTTGAATCTCTCTACCGTCCCTTTTAATTTAATTCCTCGGTTTTTTCAGAATTGAATTCCGAATTCTCCTATAAACTAATCAAATCTATTTGAAAAAAGAGAGAACAAAAAAAAAAACTACTAAAATCGGAACCGTGATCCTAATCATAAACGGCTCGTCTCCTGTATCAAATGTTGAATAAATCGCAAAATATATCCGAAAAACAAGAAAAATGAACTGGGCGACTCTTAAATAGGAACTGGCGACTCTTAAATAGGAAATGCATCGAACTAAATAGATAAAAAATGTTTTTTTTCTGAGTAAAAAGACATATTTGATTCCTCTTATCAATGCATACGCTAAAAAGACTATTTTATAGATAATAAGCGAGATATCGACCAAACCATCTGGCGATGGCCCTAGATATTTCTTGATCAAACGCATACTTAATTGGAACAACGAAAGACATTGATTGGCAATGTTCCCAGATACGATAAATAGACTCACCCGAATACTGTACAAGAATATGAGGGCCGAATAGAATATCTTGAGAGCTATCCACGTAGATGCATACACAGCCGTCAATGTAAGAGTTTCCAAGACTGAATAGATTTCGTAGAAAGTCATCCACCTAGATCGATAAATAATGATCCATATAATGGCTGGCCAAAAAGAATAGAAGCCCATCCTCTTATAAATAGAAAAAAGACAAAAAAAACGAAAAAGCATGCGATGAGAAGTGTTGTTTATCCTATTACTCGTAGATAGATAAAAAATCATGGATCGTAGGGCTTGCATAGATAGATCTAACCCCATAAAAAAAAACCAAGAAAAAACCACCGAACGAGACGGGAATCCACAATTGTTTATCATATTCTTCCTCACTGTGCGAATTAAATTTATCATATTCTTCCTCTTGTGCGAATTAAATTTATCATATTCTTCCTCCTGTCCGAATTAAAGATACTAAGTTGCTAAAGTCTTTCTCGAAGGTCTACTAATCAAAAAAGTAAGAAATATATTGTATTTTTTCCTGTTATTGAGGTGTGTGCGTTTGGTAATTTTTGTGATATACCCAGCTAGAGGGTATACTATATACCCTCTAGCTGGGTATATAGTATTCCTATCCACTAGTACTATCAACGAATTCTCAATGGTAGATACATATGTATCCTTAAGATACCGAAACGACTGCCATTATTAGTGTCAAACCAATAACGATTCATACAAGCTAAATCTTCCAATCGATAATTGGGCCAAAGAAAAAACTTTAATTGAATTAATTCATTTTTCTCCTTATCACCAAGGTTCCTTTCATCCCAAAATTGACTACAGTTTTTTCCCCTGTTTTCGTTGCAAAATACAGAATTTGTATCCACGCCATTCCAATTGTTTGAATTGAAACAAATTAGAATTCTCAATTCTCTACGACGTCTAGACGATAAAATATTTTCAAGAACAAGCGCATCAAAATGATTTTGCTCTCTAATTGTCTCTTTTCGGTATTCTTGATTAGTTTGGTGTTTACTCTTATGAACCAAGGAAATACCTACGGTTTGATACATAAGAAATTCCCCATTGTTTTTTACAGACAGTGGAAGGGAGTCGATAAAAAATCGCATCTTTTTGGCCAATTCTGAAGCATGGAAATTTTTCTGAATCTTCGGCGGCATTATACTCAAATTCAATCGTCTCCTTCGAATACACGATAGAGTCATTTTTCTTGGATGGATCAGTCTCAACAGCAGACAATATGTCTGGAGATTTTTGAAACGGTTTTGATCCAAAATGTCATAGAATCTGAATTGAAAAAGGAAACACTTGTTTACCTCTCTTATCCATAAAGGTAGTTCTTCTTCTGTTTCTTCTTGCTTTGTATCTTTTTCCATGTCTGATTTCGTGGAATCTTTTCCAAGATCTTTTTGGGTTTCGGCGATGTTTTGATCAGGACCCTTCGTCTGACTTTCATCAGGACCCTTCGTCTGACTTTCATCAGGACCCTTCGTCTGACTTTCATCAGGACCCTTCGTCTGACTTTCATCAGGACCCTTCGTCTGACTTTCATCTGGACCCTTCGTCTGACTTTCATCTGGACCCTTCGTCTGACTTTGATCCTCCTCATTAGTCTCACTTTGATTCAAATTTAAAAGAAGTAATTTGCTTGGTATACTCCATGGTTTCATTTTATATACATGAAAAAGATGCACAAATTCTGGGAAGAACCAAAATTCCATCATCGAGAAGGGACGATTTAGTATTTGTTCATTCAGTCCCATCCAATCAAAAAAAGAATTTGGAGAATTGGGTGAATTGCTTTCTGGATTTTGATTAATCGGAAGATAAAAAAGGTCTTTTTTAATTTGATCATTTTTTTGATCAATTTGATCATTTTGATCAATTTGATCAATTAATTGATAATTATTAGTCCCATTTGTAGTCTTTTGATTACTGTTCGGATTGACCGCGACCCAGGACTCAATATCCACTTTTTTTGTAAGTGAAAAATGGATATTTTCCCAATTCAAATATTTTCTATCGAGATTTTTTTCTTTATATGGAATATCGAGCCTTTCCATTCTTCCTATCAAATTATTGAAAAGTATCCTTCTCGGTATCGCAAACAAGGATTGTGACATGTTGTAATTATAAGAAATTGCTTGCCTTTTAATTCCTTGAGGGGTTGATCTATAAATAACTGAGTTTTCATAATTAATGGATTTATATGATAAAAGATCATATCTATAGCATTTTTGAAAATGATTTTTTGGATTCAATAATGAGTTAGGACCTTTTTGTTTCTTGTAATGACTTAATCGGTCTTTTCCACATGAATTCCATTTGTTGAAATATTTTTTTTTAGACCTACGATTCACCCTATTTCGCCATGTTTTTCTTTGTGACATTAAGCTAGACCAGATAACCTGAGAGAAATCGTATTGAGAATTCCCCTTTAACCAATTTTTCCATTGACTCGTTCTAGACCGATGAAGTTTATTATGTATTACTTCAGACTGAGATATTCCTTGTGTTCGCAAGGAGTCCTTTATTTTAGTTTTAAGGAATAAAGACGTTCCATGATGTTGAAGAACGGATCTTAATTGACACAAGTTAAAAACCCCGGTTTGCGATATTTTGTAAAATACATATGCTTGTGACAAGTGGGATAAATCACAAGAAATATCTGAATTTTTCTCACAACTATTCTTATTTATTCTATTTGAAATAAAGTGAATTGTATTTTTAGTTTTTTTATGAATTCTTTTTTGATTGGTTTCATTCTTGGAAATGTATTTATCGATAAAATTTTTTGTTGATTCAACAAAAAGTTGTGTCTTAAGTCGGCGACTATTAATAGTATATAAAAAAATATCGTTATATATTATTTGAATGAAAAATTTGAGAAAATAATGAAATTTACATATTAATCGATTGTTTGTTATTTTTACTATTTGCCAAATCTTTTTTGACAACTCCAATCTATCATTTTTTTTGTAAGGATTCATATCTAGTTCTAGAGTTACTTTTTTTTTCTCTTGGTTAATTCTTTCTATTTGATTTTTAATTGTACTTGTTCTATCAGTTATAGCCTGCATTTTGGTTTCTATCAGTGAAGAATTTGTCCAATCTGGAATTTCAATTTTTTCACTTTGACTAAAAGATTCATTAATTATCTGGTTGCTGATTCTAGAATCTTTTTCTTTTTTCATTCCACTTTCTTTTGAAACTTTTTGAAATAATTTGATTTTTAAAACGCTTTGAGCTGTTTTATATTTTCTAATTTTTTTTTCGAGTTCCTTCAAAACGGGCTTAAAAAAGGAAGGTATTTTTCGGGGAGGACCGAAAGGCTGTGCTGTTTCCCTTCCCCAAACTGTTAAAAAACAAAAGTTATCACGAGAAGTTAGCGGTTTAGGTCTGTGCCAAGGTTGCAGATGGAAAGGAAATACAATTTTGATCTGAATACCTTCTGTCGCCCAATTTTCCGGAAATTTTGTTTCGGATAACGGAAGACCACTATAAGTACAAATAATATGTACTTCTCTATTCCATTCCTCTAAATCTTCAAACAATTCAGGAATTTGCAATAATAGCATACGTCCAATATTTTTGCCGATTATCAATGAAGGTAATAGAATATTTTTTCTAAGAAATGATTGGGTTATTAATATCAAACACCTTATTACTTGGGCATTTGGAATAGTATCCCAGAGTTCTCCTATCTCTAATCGTTCTTTTTCCTCTTTTTCCTTTTTTTTCTTTTTTTCTTCTCTTTTTGTTTGTTCGTCTGTAGACTCTAAAATTTTTGTTTGTTCGCCTGTAGACTCTAAAATTTTTGTTTGTTCGTCTGTAGACTCTAAAATTTTTGTTTGTTCGTCTGTAGACTCTAAAATCCTGAACCCTTTTCCCGCTGCCCAATTTCTAAAAATTCGTTTCAGTTGAGCGATAGCAAAAGAAAAAAAGGTTTTTTTCCTGTCAAAAAAAAGAGGGGACTGCACATTTGCTTGAAACAGTTCCTCAATAACTATTTTACGCCTTTGAGCTCGCATAGAGGCTTTGATTAAGCCTTGCCGAAAATCGGATTGGTTCGAATATCGTACCGAAAACAGACGATTGAATTCCTCTTCAGTGATTTTGCCTTTATAGGGTTTATCTGTAGTCTTCGTCTCTTTATCTGCAGTCTTCGTCTCTTTATCTGCAGTCTTCGTCTCTTTATCTGCAGTCTTCGTCTCTTTATCTGCAGTCTTCGTCTCTTTATCTGTAGTCTTCGTCTCTTTATCTGCAGTCTTCGTCTCTTTATCTGTAGCTTCGTCTCTTTATCTGTAGTCTTCGTCTCTTTATCTGCAGTCTTCGTCTCTTTATCTGTAGTCTTCGTCTCTTTATCTGCAGTCTTCGTCTCTTTATTTGTAGTATTAGTTTCTTTATCTGCAGTCTTCGTCTCTTTATCTGTAGTCTTCGTCTCTTTATCTGTAGTCTTCGTCTCTTTATCTGCAGTCTTCGTCTCTTTATCTGTAGTCTTCGTCTCTTTATCTGTAGTATTAGTTTCTTTATCTGCAGTCTTCGTCTCTTTATCTGTAGTCTTCGTCTCTTTATTTTTTTTGATAATCTCAAAATCTTTGACAACATCAAAAAGTGGTACGTAAACCCCCTTTCTTGAACGAATTTCATGATCTTCCGGCGGATCTTGTTGGTAATCCACCAGTTGTTGCAATTCGGTGACTAATCTGTATGACCATCGGGGGACTTTTTTACGGATTTCTTTTATTCCAATAGAATCTTTTTGAGACTCTGTTCTTTGTTCTGAATCGATTAAATTCAAACTAGGTTCTGAATCGATTAAATTCAAACTAGGTTCTGAATCGATTAAATTCAAACTAGGTTCTGAATCGATTAAATTCAAACTAGGTTCTGAATCGATTAAATTCAAACTAGGTTCTGAATCGATTAAATTCAAACTAGGTTCTGAATCGATTAAATTCAAACTAGGTTCTGAATCGATTAAATTCAAACTAGATGATAAAGTTGAGAACTCACTAATTTCGAATGGTTTTTTCTCAAAAGCATCCGTCTTTTGGCCCCAATTTAGGTAATTGGGATTTGAGAAAAAGATAGCATAAAGCGGATTTAGCATGACTGTCCCTTCCGACTTTTTGATCAAAATCATGGAAGGGGAAAGCTCTTTTTTGACTCTTCCGCGGTATGGCCCATTTAAGAAAGGATCATACTTTTTGGGCAAGTATTCTTGCTTAGTCTCATCATTTTCTTCATCATTTTCTTGTTTAGTCTCATCATTTTCTTGTTTAGTCTCTATACACAATCGAGTTCTTGTTTCAAGTATCCCCACTGCTTTGTCTAGATTGTTAATTCGATTGACAAAATCATTTTTCAGATTATTCATTTTTTGTTTGTTTATAGAAACCCACCCATCGTCCAATTCATTAGAAAGAGTTTTTTCTAGTGACAACAGGGAGATCTTTCTTTTTATCATTTTCCAAAAAGTTGATAAACTTCTCGGAAGGGTAAAAGATATTCTTTCTTTTCCATCACTTTGGTGTGTGTCAAAAAAATATTGTGACATTTCGTTTCTTACAGCTTGGTCAAGTCGGTTATTTTGGATGTAGCGAAATGGGCGATTCCACCGTTTATAATCAAAAAGAAGATCCAGAAGAGGTCTTTCATCAACTTTTTTAGGATCCTTTTTTTCCTTTTTTTCAGAGTCTGTCTTTTTCAAGTCGACTTCTTTGTCGGAATCCCCCCTTTCTAAAGGGGAAGAAGAAGGATCTTTTTCTACATCTCTTTCTTCCCCTTCTCTTTCTGCATTTTTTTCTTCCCTTTTTTTCCTTTCCATTTCCAACCTTTCTTCTATTGTTAGCTCGGTCAGTGGCTGAGGAAAAATGGGGAAGGGTCTTATACCAAAATAGTGAAGACGAATAAAAAAGACTAGGCCCCCAAAAATACAAAAAAAGTTAAGAATCTCATTTGTAAAATTTCTATTTAGAAAAGCGATCTCTTTTCTAAATAGGTGTTGAGATTTAGATAGAATATGCAGATTTTTCCGTATGCAGACTACTGCCCATTCAAGGGATTTCATGACTAAAATTTGACCAATTAACCAACCAACAAAACTACTTGTTACAAATAAGATCTTGTTGTTGGATCGAAACATAGAAATGCTTACTAGTCTGACTAACGTTGCACTATCTAAAATGGAAGTGTTCAGTAACTGCAAAATGAGATGAATAAGAAATACACGGTAAATATCGAGATTCCGCAATGAATTTCGATTAGTAGATCCAGCTTTGTGGTTTTTACAGAAGAAAGAAGTTGACAATAAAAGCAAAGTCAGGGCAGATATTGTAATAGGTCTACTC